CAAATGATTGAAGTCTTTCTATTTGGAATCGTCTTAGGTCTAATTCCTATTACTTTGGCTGGATTATTCGTAACCGCATATTTACAATACAGACGTGGTGATCAGTTGGACCTTTGATTAATTAACATCTCTTTTCTTAACTGACCCCCTCTTTCTTTAATTTAATCCGAGGAGGGGTCAGGACAGGGTCAAATTCAGATTGCTGTTCAATTATTTCAGTTCAACATGTGTGATTTTCGATCTAAGACAACAAGAGCGGAATCACGCTCTGTAGGATTTGAACCTACGACATTGGGTTTTGGAGACCCACGTTCTACCGAACTGAACTAAGAGCGCTTTCTTATCACAACGGAAAAGAAAAGACTGGAAATAAGTAAAAAGTATATTTTTTTTACCCCAACAATTCTTGTATGTGTATACTATCATATATCATAAAAAGAAAAATTATGTATGTCAAAATTCGAAATCAATCTAAAAAAAAAAGGATCTTGCGTTATTGCTGCTGCTCTGAGCGGTAATTGGTAGGGATGACAGGATTTGAACCCGTGACATTTTGTACCCAAAACAAACGCGCTACCACGCTGCGCTACATCCCTTTTAACGGTCTACAGTATAATTGTAAAGAATCCCCATCTTGTTTTCCACATCCTATTCCCTCTATTGATATGCAAAATGGATCTTGCCTTTTCTTGTTTTTGGTCTCATATCATATAACATATAATAATGATAAATTATTATTTTTCTTGGGAATTCTCAGGCGTACAGCGGACCATTTTTCTCCTTTAAGAAAAAAAAAAAGAAAAAATCTTATCTAATGAATCATTGCGCATTTCAATTTGAATTAAGGATTCCGCGCACAAATACAAGTGGCCTTTAACTCCATATACATCTCTTACCATAATCTATTACAATAGGGAATACAAAAACAAAAAAGAAGGAGGATTTTCAATGCGAGATCTAAAAACATATCTTTCCGTGGCACCAGTACTAAGTACTCTATGGTTCGGGTCTTTAGCAGGGTTATTGATAGAAATTAATCGTTTATTCCCGGACGCATTGACATTTCCTTTTTTTTCATTCTAGTTATTGAACTGGAACAGAGTGAAGAAGATTAGAGCTAGAATCAAATATTTTTGACTAATCTCTCTTTCCCCTCTTTTCTTTTTTTTACAATTAAATAGATAGAATAAAGGAGGAAAGCGAACGAAAAATGGGACTTCAACCTCAGTCAAACTCGGGTTCAGGCTCCAATTAAATTAAATATCTAGTTAAAAGAGACTAGACAGTGAAAAGAAAACAGAAATGGAAATATGGAAATGTGGTTAGTGTAAGAGTAGCCTACATTACACGATACTTAAATGTGGACTGGGATTAGCAATCTAGTTAGCAATTTTTGTATTACTTATTATTTCCTATTTATTTACTATATTGATTGCAATAAAATCTTTATTTCAAAATTTTATTTTGAGTGGTTAATAACTTTTATTTTTTTGTTCCTTGTTTATTATTCGGTTCGGGTCGGAAAATAGAAAAATTGGGTGAATCAAAAACCCAAAGGAGGGCCATGGCCAAGGGTAAAGATGCCCGAGTAAGGGTTATTTTGGAATGTACTAGTTGTGTTCGAAACAGTGTTAATAAGGAATTAAGGGGTATTTCCAGATATATTACTCAAAAGAATCGACACAATACACCTAGTCGATTGGAATTGAGAAAATTCTGTCTCTATTGTTACAAACATACACTTCATGGGGAGATAAAAAAATAGCTAGAGTCGAACCGCGTGGTTGTGTGTCACTATTGCAAGTAACACGAAAAAATAATATAGATATATATCTATATTATTTCATATATTGAAATAAAAACAAATAAATAAATATAGACAAACCAAATTTTCTAATTGATTCTATAAATCGTTTTTCGATTTCATCGAAATGGGATTTTATAGATAAGGAATAAACAAATTATGGATAAAACCAAGCGACTCTTTCTTAAAACCAAGCGATCTTTTCGTAGGCGTTTGCCCCCGATACAATCGGGGGATCGAATTGATTATAGAAACATGACTTTAATTAATCGATTTCTTAGTGAACAAGGAAAAATATTATCTAGACGGGTGAATAGATTGACCTTAAAAGAACAACGATTAATTACTATTGCTATAAAACAAGCTCGTATTTTATCTTCGTTACCTTTTCTTAATAATGACAAACAATTTGAAAGAAGGGGGTCGATCACTAGAACTCCAGGTCTTCGAACCAGAAAAAAATAGGCTTACTCTTCAATTAAATCAAAATTCCAATCGGAACTCAAACCCGGATGGACGTTTTGTTTAAAAAATCTGAGAAGTAGTCGTGTCGTAAGAAAAAAATTGGGGAAAAAGAATAAAAGAAATCTTTTTTTATTTAGCGTGTTCGCTCATTTTAACGACTTTATCATATTATTTCTACTCTACCTTCCTGGAGTTCATTCTCCAGAGAACTCCGTGAGTTCATTCTCCAGAGAACTCCGTTTAAAAATTATAATGGACTCCTTCCAATTTCCTTTTTTTAGGATCTCATTGGAAATCATATAAAGACAATTCCTATTTGATATAGCTATTTGTGCAAGTATCTTACGATTAAGAACCAACTGCGCCTTATACAGATTGTGTATTAATCTACTATAAATAAAGGATACCATATTTACGCGAATTACTGCATTTATTCGAGTGATCCACAAACGACGAAAATCCCTTTTTTGTCTATCTCTATCACGATGAGCCGAAACCAAAGCTCTTATTTTCTGTTGAGTACTTGTTCGACTAAGTCTTGAATGAGCCCCGCGAAAGCTTGATGCAAATAAACGCATTTTTGTTCTACGTCTCCGAGCTATATATCCTCGTCTAATTCTGGTCATTGAATAAATGAAACTTTGATGAATAACTAATTGATTTCCTTTCTTTCAGTTATTCTTTTCCCCTTTACTAGTCTATTAATAACAAAACGGACTCTTCCAATTTATAAAATAAAATTCCAATGGCTTTTGCTACTCGAACCTTACCGACCACTCTTTTACCTTTTTTAGAGGCATTGGAAATAAAATAGTAAAAATCAAGTACTAAATAGATAAAGAAATTGTGGGTTCCGTCGTCTCTATGATTACTTCTTAAACAGTGAGGCCCTCTCTATACACCGGAGCCCCTTCCTTCATTTGGTAACTTGTACAGTTACCACTCTTAGGCTCTACCCATAAATTTTCTAGTAATAGGTCTTTCATAACGAGATAGACCTTATACAGTAACGGTATTTAATTCTGAAGATTGGTGGGGTAGCTGACCCTGTTAGTCCGTTCTTGCAAGAGTAGAAAGATAATCTTTGTGCTTTTTTTATAGTATTTCCCCCGCTTAATGGGTAACTATTTGTTACCAATGGGGATTCTTTCTCACCTTAAATTGCAAATTGAGGCGGTTGAATTTGCGCCAGTGGAAACCATAAATTTCATACACAATAGAAAGATATGATAGATCTATTTTTTTTTTAGCTAGTGAATGCAGTTTTTCTTCTTCCATTCTATCCGATTCACTGGTACTGATCGTTCATACTTCAAAAATGTTTTCTTTCTTTTGTTTTGTCTCAGCCCATGATTGAAACGAGTCGCACATACACCCTTGTACATGTTCCTCGGCGCTGAGGGCATCCCCCAAGAGCGGGGGATTTTGTAACGTTTCTGATTGGCTGTCTTGGGTTTCTAATAAGTTGTTTAATAGTTGGCATGCTGAATTATCTATTATGGGTTGGTTTAGATCGATCCTAACCATATGATTATGAATTTCTTCTGTTTCGATTTAATATTCTATTAAACCCTTAAGGAGTCACTTCTATGTTTTATCCAACCGCTACAAGATCAACAATTCCATGAACTTGGGCTTCTGTTGCTGACATAAAAGTATCCCTTTCCATGTCTTCGGATACAACCCATAAGGGCTTGCCCGATCTTTGTACATAAACCATTGTAAGGATTTCGCGCAGTCTCAGTAGTTCTTCCGTATCCAGGATAAATTCTCCCGTTTGTGCCCCATAAAAAGCACCAATAGGTTGATGGATCATGACCCTGATGATATAGAACCTAAAAAAAGGGTTTCTCTATCTCGCACGATTAGCCGAGTGGAAGAGATAAAGAAAAAGATAGAATTGAACAACCGTACGGGCATTTTTTTCGCATTGCATACGGCTCGCCGATGGGGATTAATGGAATTTGCTTTTTACCTTTCATCAAACAAGGAGAAAAATTGGTTATACCCAGATCGGTAAATGATCCAATTACCAACCTTCTTTTTTTTAGGACTTCAAAAATACTATGATGGCTCCGTTGCTTTATCTATTTATTTCGTTTGTGATTCAGCAATCCCAAAGTGTCTTTTTTTTTTCGTACTCTTTCATACCATAAATATTATTAATAACCTTCCGACGTGAAAAAAGTTTGTGACGCTGCAATAGGCCTACGATAGGTAAGATAAACTCGGAATACCACTCCTTTCTCTCATACTACTGCTTCGATACATAATCGAATATTAAAAAAAAAACACTAACAATTTTCATATCGAATTCGACGTGCCATGCTATTATTACTTAATCTTAAAAATTCATATGGCGAAGGCATAGTCTTCTTTTTTCTCTCAAATAAAAAACTCATTGGCGCCAAGCGTGAGGGAATGCTAGACGTTTGGTACTTGCTCCTGCGGCCAGGAGAAAAGACCCCATGGAGGCAGCCAATCCCATGCATATTGTCTGTACATCTGGTCGCACAAATTGCATAGTATCATAAATTGCTATTCCGGGTATTACCCATCCGCCAGGAGAGTTGATAAATAAATACAAATCCTTGGTCTCGTTCTCTATACTGAGATATACCATAATACCAATAAGTTGATTCGAGATATCACTCTCAACCATTTGACCTAAAAAAAGTAATCTTTCTCGATAAAGTCGGTTGATTAGGATAAAACTGTATCCCTTCGGAGCCGTACAGGCATCTTTTGATGCACACGGTTCGACAAAACTTGCGAAACAAAAATCAATGTGTAGCTCCAAGCCCTTTTCTTTTCTTTTTTCCTAGCAGGCTACTTCTATCGAGTGGGCTTTTCTTTCATTTTTCAAGAACGATGCGTTTAGCCGGTTTTCCTATACCTATTATATTCTAATTCTAATATAAAAAAGCAATTCACTAAACTTATAGACTTATTGAACTAACTTTTCATTGATGTATTTTTTCATCGCGATCCAATCCAAAAATAACGATGCCTTTTTCTTGTTCCTGAATTGAATGGGCTTCTTCCAATTTTTTAGGTTTATGCTCTACTCCGAGTAAGGATCCGCCCGATTTTGATTTGCACATATAGGACAAATGACTCCAATACCACGTCTCTTTTTTGTTATGACTTCCCCTTTTTTTTTTTGAATTCATTTCTTTCATGTCTTCCGCCCAATATTTGACGTATTCATCAGATTTATTATTCCGTTGATTATTTATTCACAGTTTGATCCGCTGATTAACAGTTTGGTTTGAGATCACTCCTATTTCGAATAAAGTTCTAAATGGAATCATTTCTGGTATAAGTAAAAATCATATTCTGGTATAAGTAAAAATCATAGATATATTACCAATTGGTTTTTGCTAAACGGAGCCTGGATACCTCATTTTTTTGGTCCAGCTAAGACAACCATAAAATTGATTTATTGCTAATATTAAGCTGGATACCTCCTCATGAAATAGATCTAATTGCACTTCATTGCATTTCACGCTACAAATTTTTGAGAATTCAATCAAATTTTTTGGGCGAAACAGAGGATATCTCGATCGGGGGAGAGAATGGGGAAATCCCATATGACCCAATAGATCTGACAAGTCGCACTATATGTCAACCCAAGATGGATGCTTGTCCCCGGGACTTCTATAAGGTACTTTTGGAACACCAATAGGCATAAAATGAAAAAAAAATTAAGTACTCTAGTTCACTTTGATGTGGAAGCGTAATAATAAGCTTTTTGTCTTAATAATATTGGCTGTTATCTTAGTTTATATATCGATTGACTAAGTTCATAAAATAAAGGAAAATTCTTACGAATAGGTCTTTTGAATGATGACCAAATATGGATGCATTTGCTCATAGAAAAGTGAATCGGCCCCCATTGCGTATTGGTACTTATCGAGTATAGAATAGATCTGCTTCTCTTTTTTCCTACGAACCGAACTCTTCCATTATTACTAATAGAATAGAACAAATATTAATATGAATAGAATAGAACAAATATTAATATGAATCCTTTTTTCGAGATAATTCCCTGAAAAAAGAAGGGAGGGCGCATAGCATAGTTTTTTTCAATGCAATAAAGTTACAGAGTGTCTATTTTTTATTAATAAAGGGGTAGTCCCATGGGTTTGCCTTGGTATCGTGTTCATACCGTCGTATTGAATGATCCCGGTCGTTTGATTGCTGTCCATATAATGCATACAGCCCTGGTTGCGGGTTGGGCCGGTTCAATGGCCCTATATGAATTAGCTGTTTTTGATCCCTCCGATCCAGTTCTTGATCCAATGTGGAGACAAGGTATGTTCGTTCTACCCTTCATGACTCGTTTAGGAATAACCAATTCATGGGGCGGTTGGAGTATTACGGGGGGGACGGTAACGAATCCGGGTATTTGGAGTTACGAAGGTGTAGCCGGGGCACATATTGTGTTTTCGGGCTTGTGCTTCTTGGCAGCTATCTGGCATTGGGTGTATTGGGATCTAGCAATATTTGTTGATGACCGTACGGGAAAACGCTCTTTGGATTTGCCTAAAATCTTTGGAATTCATTTATTTCTTTCAGGAGTGGCTTGCTTTGGTTTTGGGACATTTCATGTAACAGGATTGTATGGTCCTGGAATATGGGTGTCCGACCCATATGGACTAACTGGAAGGGTACAATCTGTAAATCCAGCATGGGGTGTGGAAGGGTTTGATCCTTTTGTTCCAGGAGGAATAGCCTCTCATCATATTGCAGCAGGGACATTGGGCATATTAGCAGGCTTATTTCATCTTAGTGTCCGCCCGCCTCAACGCCTATACAAAGGATTACGTATGGGCAATATTGAAACCGTTCTTTCCAGCAGCATCGCTGCTGTCTTTTTTGCAGCGTTTGTTGTTGCTGGAACTATGTGGTATGGTTCAGCAACTACTCCCATCGAATTATTTGGGCCCACCCGTTATCAATGGGATCAGGGATACTTTCAGCAAGAAATATATCGAAGAGTCAGTGCTGGACTAGCCGAAAATCAAAGTTTATCAGAAGCTTGGTCTAAAATTCCTGAAAAATTAGCTTTTTATGATTACATCGGAAATAATCCTGCGAAAGGGGGATTATTCAGAGCGGGTTCAATGGATAACGGGGATGGAATAGCTGTCGGGTGGTTAGGGCACCCTACCTTTAGAGATAAAGAAGGGCGTGAACTTTTTGTACGTCGTATGCCTACTTTTTTTGAAACATTTCCAGTTGTTTTGGTAGACGGAGATGGAATTGTTAGAGCAGACGTGCCTTTTCGAAGGGCAGAATCGAAGTATAGTGTCGAACAAGTAGGTGTAACCGTTGAGTTCTATGGTGGCGAACTGAATGGAGTGAGTTATAGTGATCCTGCTACTGTGAAAAAATATGCTCGACGTGCTCAATTGGGTGAAATTTTTGAATTAGATCGTGCTACTTTGAAATCCGATGGTGTTTTTCGTAGCAGTCCAAGGGGCTGGTTTACTTTTGGACACGCTTCATTTGCTCTGCTTTTCTTCTTCGGACACATTTGGCATGGTGCTAGAACCTTGTTCAGAGATGTTTTTGCTGGTATTGACCCGGATTTGGATGCTCAAGTGGAATTTGGAGTATTCCAAAAACTTGGAGATCCAACTACAAGAAGACAAGTAGTCTGATGCAGTACTGCTCCGCCATTTTGGGTTTATCGCTTCTGCTTCTATTTTGATTTGTTATTTTTCTTTTTTAAATAAGGTATTTAAATAAGGTATAGGGTACTGGAGAAATCTGGATTGAAATAGCCGCCCTTTTTGATTTTTTTTTTTTCGTTAATCCGGGAGATGATCCCAAATAAACAGGTATGGAAGCTATAATTGGAAACCACGATCGAATTTATGGAAGCATTGGTTTATACATTCCTCTTAGTCTCGACTCTAGGGATCATTTTTTTCGCTATCTTTTTTCGAGAACCGCCTAAAGTTCCAACTAAAAAATGAATTTTTTTTTATTATCTCAATTGAAGTAATGGCCTCCCAATATTGGGAGGCCATTGCTTCGACTTCAAACTAGTCTCCGTGTTCCTCGAATGGATCTCTTAGTTGTTGAGAGGGTTGCCCAAAAGCAGTATATAAGGCGTACCCAGTAAAACTTACAAGTAACCCAGATATAGAGATGGCGACTAGGGTTGCTGTTTCCATTATTCTAGAATTTCAAGACCACAACGGATCCGTGATAAGATCGTTTATTTACAACGGAATGGTATACAAAGTCAACAGATCTCAATGAATAAAAAATAGGATTTATGGCTGCACAAACAGTTGAGGGTAGTTCTAGAGCTCGTCCAAAAATGACTTCCGCAGGGGGGTTATTGAAACCTTTGAATTCGGAATATGGTAAAGTAGCTCCTGGATGGGGAACTACTCCTTTGATGGGTATCGCAATGGCTCTATTTGCGATATTCCTGTCTATTATTTTGGAGATTTATAATTCGTCCGTTTTACTGGACGGAATTTCAATGAATTAGAATTCAATTTACAAGATACTACCTTTTAAATAAGCATTTAGGTCTCGGGTTTTTATTTTTATTTTAGTTGATTGGTAGTTCGACCGCGAAATTTTTTTGTTTCTGTATTTCCGGAATATGAGTGTGCGACTTGTTCGAATTGATCCTATTGATAGTACAGAGAATGGATCTGTCGTCTTGATAGAGATGGTTTTACCCCGTCGGATATTCATTCTAGTATCTGGAGCACGGAATATATGAAATAGATCACGAAGTATTCGAACTATGATTCATACTTAATATTCAGACCCCGCGGACGGATTCAAAAATTTTTCTTTAGAAAAATTTTTCAATTGCAAGATTTTTCTTCTTTCAAATTCCCTATTTCCGCTTTGATTTTGCTCAAAGCACAAACTTGAATAAATGGTGATCCAAGGGTTCTTACTCATGAAATCTTTCGACTTACTTTGATGTTTTTATTGAATCATCGTGGTTCTAGTATGAATCTGAGGTTTCAATTGATTCATAGGGTCTTAACAAGAAAATTCCTATCAATAATAAAGAAAACAAAAGGAAAGCTGCATTATATACAACTCAAAATAACAAATCAAAGAATAGGTAAATAGAAGATTCAAGAGACCTGTAACGATCAACATAAAGATAAGCGAGTCGACTTGATTTTTTGGCATTCTAATTATAACCACAAAGAATAGCTTTCTGATTTTTATTCTTTCGTATCTTTAGATAAGATTGAATCAAAAACTTAAGAAGTTTCCAATTTTCTATTCCATATCAATAGTGTGGTGGTTTTGTTTGAGCCGTACGAGATGAAATTCTCATATACGGTTCTCAGAGGGGAGTCCCCTTGGTTTACCTATCTCAATAAAGTATACGATTGGTTCGAAGAACGTCTCGAGATTCAGGCGATTGCAGATGATATAACTAGTAAATACGTTCCTCCTCATGTCAACATATTTTATTGTCTAGGAGGAATTACGCTTACTTGTTTTTTAGTCCAAGTAGCTACAGGGTTTGCTATGACTTTTTACTACCGTCCGACCGTTACTGAGGCTTTTGCTTCTGTTCAATACATAATGACGGAAGCTAACTTTGGTTGGTTAATCCGATCAGTTCATCGATGGTCGGCAAGTATGATGGTCCTAATGATAATCCTGCACGTATTTCGTGTGTATCTCACTGGCGGTTTTAAAAAACCTCGCGAATTGACTTGGGTTACAGGCGTGGTTCTGGCTGTATTGACCGCATCTTTTGGTGTAACCGGTTATTCTTTACCTTGGGACCAAATTGGGTATTGGGCAGTAAAAATTGTAACAGGCGTGCCAGAAGCAATTCCGGTAATAGGATCGCCTTTGGTAGAGTTATTACGCGGAAGTGCTAGTGTGGGACAGTCCACTTTGACTCGTTTTTATAGTTTACACACTTTTGTATTACCTCTTCTTACTGCCGTTTTTATGTTAATGCATTTCCTAATGATACGTAAACAAGGTATTTCTGGCCCTTTATAAAATTATAAAAAATCTAGATTTGGAATCACTCCTTTATCTTATTGCTTGGGGAGGAAGAATAATATTTTATTGCTACAAATATGGATTATTGACAAAGAATAAGACATGGAGTTGGAAATTTCCCCTCAACTCCATAATATGGGATTATTTATTTGACATGAATGAATAGTTGAAGGGAATTCTCCGAAGAGAAAACGGATTATGGGAGTGTGTGACTTGAACTATTGATTGTGCCGTGCAGAAATATACCTTGAATCTGCTACATTGGAATTCACAACCAAATGTGTCTTTGTTCCAACCGCCGCCCTATAGAGACGATAGGTTGGTTCGATTGAAAAGAATCTTTTCTATGATCAGCCCCAAGCATGCCGCGCATGAGCAGGCTCCGTAAGATCCAGTACAATAAACGATGTGGCATAATCCAGGTTCTGTTTTTGCTAGATTATCGATTACTTACTTAATAGTATGGAAATGCATTCATTTCTTCTGCATCGATCCCGATTTATGATACTATCGGAGTGAAACAAGGGATCTAAAGAGGAGCCGTGGCTAGACTCTATTAGTAACAAGTAAATCCTTTGTACGTGAAAAAGAAAAATCTCAGCTCGAGCTTTTTTTGTTTGGGGATAAGGATGAATCACAAGGGCTGAGACGACCCAGAAAGCTCTTGATCATGATGAATTTTTGAAGCCTACTTGGGTATTGAGCATGTACCTGTAAGAAACGAATTCGTTGCAATTGACAGTTTCAACTTCGTAAAAAGAAATCGGGTAATTTTACATATAGAACCATCCCGATATACATGAAATATAGATTTTCTAAAATCGATATTTCTTTTTTATATGTCTTCTTTTAGCTTGGTTGATTTTTGCTCGAGCCGGATGATGAAAAATTATTATGTCCGGTTCTTTGGGGGGATGAATCTAGAAGAATTCGCCTATCCCAATAACAAAAAAACCTGACTTGAACGATCCTGTATTAAGGGCTAAGTTGGCTAAAGGTATGGGTCATAATTATTATGGAGAACCCGCATGGCCCAATGATCTTTTATATATTTTTCCAGTAGTAATTCTAGGTACTATTGCATGTAACGTGGGCTTAGCGGTTCTAGAACCATCAATGATTGGTGAACCCGCGGATCCGTTTGCAACTCCTTTGGAAATATTACCCGAATGGTATTTCTTTCCTGTATTTCAAATACTTCGTACAGTACCCAATAAGCTGTTGGGTGTTCTTTTAATGGTTTCAGTACCTGCGGGATTATTAACAGTACCCTTTTTGGAAAATGTTAATAAATTCCAAAATCCATTTCGCCGTCCAGTAGCGACAACCGTCTTTTTGATTGGTACTGCAGTGGCCTTGTGCTTGGGTATTGGAGCAACATTACCTATTGAAAAATCCCTAACTTTAGGTCTTTTTTAAATTGATTCAATTGTAAAATATCATGACGTATGTATCTAGGGAGAATTCACTTTGACCTTGAAGTGACTATTCCCTAGATACTTCTATTCAATTTAATTCTGGTCGGAATATATAGATTGGTCTAAGGGTGCAAAGCCCGTTTATTTTTTCTATTTTTTTTCTAAAGAATAGAAAAATTGAAATAAATTCAATTGATTTAAAACGTTTTTAATTTTTCTTTTCGGTAAACCAATTGTGAAATGCTTTTCTATTTCTTTTATAGAATATCCATTATCTGTTTTACATCTTCTAGGCGAAAGTGTTCAATTTTCATAAGGTCTTCTTGGCTCTTATGAAAAAGGTCGAATAATGTATGTATATTGGACTTTTTAAGACAATTATAGATCCTGGGAGACAATTCTGATTGGTCAATAAAAATTGATTTCAATGCGATTTCTTTTTTCTTTTTCGTTAGTTTAGCCAATCTATCATGACAAGTAAAAAAGGGTAAAGTAACCTTGTATTGATTGTTCTCGAAATGTAAGTTTTCGTCTGCTGCCTGGAGAAAGGGAATAAATAAATCAATCAAACTCCGGGAGGCTTCATGAAGTGCTTCTTTAGGAGTTAAACTCCCGTTTGTCCATATTTCTATAAAAAGGATCTCTTGTTTTTCATTGCCATTCCCATAAGACTGAATACTATGATTCGCATTGCGAACAGGCATGAATACAGCATCTATAGGATAACAATTTTCGTTTTGAAAGTTATTTGGCGTTTTTATATTATATCCTCGACTCCTCTCGATTTGTAATCCAATACAAAAATCAATTGGTTCTGTTAGGCTAGCTATGTGCTGCGTCTTATCAACGATTTCCACAGAAGGTGGCAAGAGGATGTCTTGAGCAGTTACATATCTCGGACCTTTGACACAAATAAGCGCGTCACAAATTCCATAAAGATTACTTCTCAATACAATTTCTTTCAAATTCATTAAAATTTCATGTACCGATTCTTGAATACCCACTATGGTAGAATATTCATGTGGGATTTTCTCAGATTTTGCGCGTGTAATACACGTTCCTTCTATTTCTCCAAGCAAAACTCTTCGCATCGCAATGCCTATTGCGTCGGCTTGACCCTTCATAAGTGGAGACAAAATAAAGCGTCCATAATAAAGACGCTTACTGTCTGCTCTTGATTCAACACACTTCCACTGTAGTGTCCCAGTAGATACTTTGACTTTCTCTCGAACCATAGTAATATTATTTGTCAGATCGTTGAGTCATTTTTTTCTCTTGAAATCTTTTCTATTTCTACACCCGTCTTTTTTTAGGGGGTCTGCAACCATTATGTGGCATAGGGGTTACATCCCGTACGAAATTTAAAAGGATACCGCTTCTACGAATAGCTCGTAATGCTGCATCTCTTCCGAGACCAGGACCTTTTATCATGACTTCTGCTCGTTGCATACCTTGATCCGCTACTGCTCTAATAGCACTTCCTGCTGCGGTTTGAGCAGCAAAGGGCGTACCTCTTCTTGTACCCCTGAATCCACAAGTACCGGCCGAGGACCAAGAAATTACCCGACCCCGTACATCCGTAACAGTCACAATGGTGTTGTTGAAACTTGCTTGAACATGAATAACGCCCTTTGGTATTCGACGTCCACTTTTACGCGAACCAATCCGTCCAATTCTACGTGAACCACTTCTTGTTGTCGATTTTGCCATATTTGTGCCATATTTGATTATTTCCTAAATATAAGTCAGAGATATATGGATATATCCATTTCATGTCAAAACGATCTTGTTTTTTTTTTTTTATTTGTTCATCGTTTCTTTTCTAGAGTCCCCTTTCAAAAGATTATCCTTGTCTTTGTTTATGTCTCGGGTTGGAACAAATTACTATAATCCGCCCCCTCCTGCGGATCAGTCGACATTTTTCACAAATTTTCCGAACGGAAGCCCTTATTTTCATAATTGTTATGCCTTAAATGAATAATGAATTTCGAATCTACTTATTGGTATTGGAAGAAAATAAGTTTCTTGAAATTTTTGAACCGTGAATTGTATCCCCATGAAAGGGGTGTTGAAAAATCACCTACTCACTCAAATCCTTTTGTGTATTCTATAAACTATACGCCCTCTATTTGAATCATAACGACTTCCTTCAATGTTAACTATATCCACCAGTAGTATATGTATAAAACTAGGTCAGATCCTTCCCGAAGTATAACCTCGAATCTTACTTCGTTGGCTAAACCATCTAACAGCTTTTTTTTCACAACACAAAAGGAAGCTCCAAATTGTATTTGGATAGCAGAATAATTACCATATATAACACAAAATTTCTCCGCCGATTCTTTCGAGTCGAGCCGCCCGGTCTGTCATTATACCCCGAGAAGTAGAGAGAATTACAATCCCCATCCCATCTAAAATTCTAGGAATTCGTTCATAGTTAAAATAGATTCGTAGACCGGGCCGACTGATTCGTTTTAAATTGAAAATGGGTCTATACGGTCCTTTCCTATTCCTTCTATGTCGTAGGGTTAACCCCAAAAACTCTTTTTTGTTTTCCACAAGTTTCCTTACGTTTTCTAGAAAACCCTCTTGCAAAAGTATTTTAACAAAGTTTTCGGTGATGTTAGTAGATGCTATTCTAACCGTTCCTTTTCGATTCATGTCAGCATTTCGTATACAAGTTATTATGTCAGCAATAGTGTCCTTGCCCATGATAAGCTCAAATTTTTGTTGTTTTCGAATTTTGATATAATCAACATGTTCTTTTTTTTATGAAAATTTTTAAAAGTATATGCATGAGACATACTCTACTAAGTTTTTATTTATCTATTGTATTTGAATACTATGGATATATCGCGGTCTCATCTTATAATACTTCAGGCGCTAATGAAACTATTTTAGTAAAATTCAACTGTCTCAATTCTCGGGCGATCGCACCAAAAACTCGAGTTCCCTTTGGATTTCCTTCTTGATCAATGACAACCGCAGCGTTGTCATCATAACATATTATCATACCGTTATCTCGTCTGAGTTCTTTACAAGTACGTACAATTACAGCCCTGATCACTTCGGATCTTTCTAGAGGCGTATTTGGTACTGCTTCCTTGATCACAGCAACAATAACGTCACCAATATGAGCATATCTACGATTACTGGCTCCTATGATTCGAATACACATCAATTCTTGGGCACCGCTATTGTCCGCTACATTCAAATGGGTTTGAGGTTGAATCATATCGTTTTTTGAATCTGTTTTTTTAATGTTTAATTTTAAGTAAAGCACTGAAAGGGCGAAGTAAAAAAAAAAAAGAAACCCGCATTTTTTTACACCCAAGATTTTTCCTTTGGTTCGACATTCCTATCCAGCAATAATGAATTTAGTTCTTATAGGCATTTTGGACGCCGCTATTGAAATAGCCCTTCGAGCGATATTTTCAGTGACTTCACTCATTTCATAAAGGATTCTACCCGATTTAACGACGGCTACCCAATATTCGGGGGATCCTTTCCCGGACCCCATACGGGTTTCCGTGGGTCTTACTGTAACTGGTTTGTCTGGAAATATACGTACCCATATTTTTCCACCACGCCGTACATTTCGTGTCATTGCTCGGCGCCCTGCTTCGATTTGTCTAGATGTGATCCAAGCGGGTTCAAGTGCTTGAAGAGCATATCTGCCGAAACTAATATGATTCCCTCCATAAGATATTCCTTTCATTCTTCCTCTATGTTGTTTACGGAATCTTGTTCTTTTGGGGTTATAATTGATGGTTCTTTCTCAATTCCATCTCTACTACAGAACTGGACATGAGAGTTTCTTCTCATCCAGCTCCTCGCGAATGAAAGGACTAAAAAAGATTATATCAAGATATACAGGGATTTAATGAATAATATACTGAAGCGTATTAGTCTTTGAAATTTCGAAATTTCATCTAATTAATCTATTTTTTTTTTTTACCATTAGAAAATTTTTTATTTTGTTTTACCTTTTACTATATGGGATCATGGGATCTATCAAAATTAATCAATCCAATAAAATCAAACTTTCGCGGGCGAATATTTACTCTTTCAATATCTATTTCAGTTGTAGGATTAGTTCATGACCTCTCCGAATAAAAGAATAGTTTAGTTCCCGGGTTCATTCCGCCATCCCACCCAAAAAATCATTAAGATTCATTTCCAATAGAATCTTCTTTATTCACGGGTTCCGTCGTTCCCATTGCTTCTCCATTAATGGTTAGGTCTGAATTTTCCAACGGAGTCCGTAATTCAATTTTTTCTTGAGTCAATTTTCTCAGTTTTTATTGGCTCGAGTCTCTTTATTTTTTTGTTCTATGAGTTGATTCATCTAATTATGGATGAATCATTATTGATGCTCTATTATACTGTTGTTTATGAGATGACTCACAGACCTTACATATTAGAATCCTATATCGTTGATATTTTATTTCTCTCTTTCTCTCATCCTTCCATTTATCCGCATGCTTTTCTATTTTCCTTCACAACGTATAACTTCACAACCCAATAATCAAATTTGGTTTTGGGGTTTCTGGAAAAAAAAAAGAATTTCAGTTGCTACAACGATATGATCGATATATTCTATCTTGACTGGTTCTTTGGATTCAGATAATGCGAAGCAATGAGTTGGTTATTAGTGCTATAGTTATTAGTTTATACTACAGGACGGTCCATTGTTTTGAATCCGAGCCCTAAAAAAACCAACGAGTCACACACTAAGCATAGCAATTATATAAAAAAAATCGAATTTTTATTCAACCCTATAGAATTGCGGAATTTCTCATTTTTATTTTCATTGAACATACAAAGAGTTCGTTCTTGGTTTAGTTCATTTCCATCAATGGGTAGACTCTAAAGACACGTAAAGCCTTATTTTTCTTCGTTTACAAATATCCAAATTTTGATTCCTAATATCCCGTATATAGTTCGAACTGGATAGGAACAATAATCAATTTTAGCTCCAATGGTTTGTAGAGGAACTCTACCTTCTCTGATCCATTCGGCGCGCGCAATTTCTTTTCCGTCAAGACGCCCGGCAATTTGCACTTGAATTCCTTTTGTATCCGCCTGTTCAGTTAATTCAATAGCTTTTTTCATTGCTTTGCGAAAAGAAACTCTATTTTGTAATTGGCCGGCTATAAATTCGGCAAGAATATTGGGGTGTCCATAAGGATTTGCAATTCTTGTAATAGCAATGTTTATTTTTCGGTTCACACAATTAAGTTCTTTTTGTACATTCATCTGTAATTCTTCAACTCTTCGCGGTCTATTTTCTAGTAAAATTTTTGGGAATCCTATATATATTATGACTTGAATTAGATCAATTCTTTTTTGAATCTCTATCCGGGCAATTCCCTCAAGGCCGGAGGATATTATCATATTTTTTTGTACATAATTCTTAAGAATCTTTCGTATTTTTTGATCTTCTTGTAGACCTTCGCAATAATTTTTTTGTTTTGCAAACCAAACCGAATGATGACTTTGTGTTGTACCAAGTCGAAAACCAAGTGGATTTATTTTTTGTCCCATAATCCCCCACTCCTATATGTATATGTATCATGACATGTCATAGTTTTTTTTCTTTCATCTAGTATGATATATTTAAGACTACTAATAAAATTCGAATCAATTCGAATTTTATAGTTAATTTAATAAAAAATTTAATAGAAAAGAGAAAGGTGTAGTTTTTTCTCCTTCGATCTTCATTTGGATCTTAATAAGTAAGATAAGATAAAAAAAAAATGATCAATGGTTCAATTTCAGATCTTTGTGG